TGTCACTAAGAAACTGAAAGATAAAGAAACCTCAGAAACGGAAGAAGGGGAAAAAAGAAAGGAAGAAAGTGATGTAGAAACAACTTATGAAATGAATGAAATGAAGGAGACTGAACAAGAGCAAGAGGAATCAACCGAAGAAAAACCTTTCCTTTGTTCGGAAGAAAAGGAGGATCTGGACAAAATAGATGAAACGGAAGAGATCCGAGTGAATGGAAAGGAAAAAACAAAGGATGAATTTAACTTTCAAGAGGCATATTATCAAGAAAGCCCGGTTTACGAAGATTTTGATCTGGAGACCCATCAAGAGAATTGGGAATTGGGAAGACTGAAAGAAGAGAAAAATAAAAGATTGTGGGTTGAAAAAACTTTTGTCACTTTTTTTTTTGATTATAAGCGATGGAATCGTCCATTACGATATATAAAAAATGATAATTTAGAAAATGCTTTACGCAATGAAATGTCACAATTTTTTTTTTGTACATGTACAAGTGATGGGAAACAAATAATATCCTTTACATATCCGCCCAGTTTATCAACTTTTTCGGAAATGCTAGAACGAAGAATTTCTTTGTACATAATAGAAAAACTATATGACGAAGATCTTTATAATTCTTGGATTTATGCTAATGAAAAAAAAAAGTGCAATTTGAACAATGAATTGAGAAGCCGAATCCAAATTATAGAACAAAATGAGAGATCCTCTAGTCTGGATATGCTTGAAAAAAAAACCATATTATGTGATGATGAAAAAAAAAAGAAATGCTTGCCAAAAGCTTATGATCCTTTTTTCAACGGACCATATCGAGGAACGAGAAAAGAATTAGATTCACGTGCAATCATGAATACTTATACAGATACAGAAGATTTAGTAGAATTTTTTTTTATAAATAAGATTCATGATTTACTTCTTAATAATTCCGTAGAACTTCACCGTCAATCATTTTTAAATTCTACAGAAGAAAAAGAAATTGATTCAGAAAATGAAGAAAAAGATTTTCAATTTTTATTTGATGTAATTACAACACATACAAAAGATCAAAAAAGAATGAAAAAGAAATCTATTGGAATTAGAAAAGAAGAAATAAGTAAAAAGGTTTTTCGATGGTCATACAAATTAACCGAGAATTTGAGAGAAGAAGAAGAAAATGAAGAAGATTTGGAGGAAGAATATTATGAGATTTATTCAAGAAGATCCAAACGTGTGATAATTTATAACGATAATGATCAGAATACCAATTCTCTTTCTAGTATTCAGAATACTAGTAACAATGATGAAAAGGATGATCAAACGGAAGAGGTAGCTTTGATACGTTACTCACAACAATCGGATTTTCGTCGCAATCTAATCAAAGGATCCATGCGCGCTCAAAGACGTAAAACAGTTATTTGGAACCTCCTTCAAGCAAATGTACATTCTCCTCTTTTTTTGGATCGTCTAGACAAAACATCTTTTTTTTCGTTTTTTGATATCAACGAAATTAAGAATCTAATTTTTAGGAATTGGATGGGGAGAGAACAAGAATCAGAATTCAAAATTTCCTATTTTGAAAATGAAGATAAGAAAGAAGAAAAGGAGAAAGAAGAAAAAAAATATAAAAATGAACAGATAGAAATATCAGAAGCTTGGGATACCTTTATATTTACTCAAGTAATAAGAGGTTTGATGTTAGTAACCCAATCTTTTCTTAGAAAATACATTATATTGCCTTCATTAATAATAGCCAAAAATATTTTCCGTATGTTATTCTTTCAAATTCCCGAATGGGACGAGGATTTTAAGGAATGGAATAGAGAAATCCATATTAAATGCACCTATAATGGTGTTCAATTATCAGAAACAGAATTTCCCCAAGCTTGGTTAATAGACGGTATTCAGATAAAGATTTTATATCCTTTCTGTCTAAAACCTTGGAGAAAATCTAGGGCACGATCTCATCATAGAGATCTAATGAAAAAAAAAGAAAAAAAAACAAATTTTTGTTTTTTAACAGTCTGGGGAATGGAAGCGGAACTTCCCTTTGGTTCTCCCCGAAAACGACCTTTCTTTTTTGAACCTATTTATAAAGAACTTCAAAAAATAAAAAAAAAGGTGAAAAAGAAATTTTTACAACTTCTAATAAATAAAAAAAAAAAATCCTTTCTAAAAGTTAGAAAAGAAAAAAAAAAAGGAGTCATCCAAATAGTTCGAATTATCAACCTAATAATGAAAAAACTGGATAAAGTAAATCCAAATTTATTATTTGAAGTGAGGAAAGAAAAAGTATATGAACCGAACGAAAATAAAAAAGATTTAAAAAGAAATATTCCTAGCGAATCATCCGTTCTAAATCAAACGATAAATTGGTTCAATTATTCACTAATAGAAAGAAGAATGAAAGATCTTTCTGATAAGACAATTCAAATCAGGAATCAAATCGAAGGAATTGCAAAAGACAAGAAAAAAAAAGAAATAGTTATAATTTATGATAATAAAAGATCGGGATTACAGAAGCATATTTGGAAAATATTAAAAAGGAAAAATATCCGATTAATGCGTAAATCACACTACTTTATCAAATCATTCATTGAAAAAATATACATAGATATTTTTTTATGTACCATTACCATTTCTAAGATCAATACACAACTTTTCTTTGAATCAACAAAAAAGATCTTTAATAAATCCATTTATAACAATGGAATAAATAAAGAACAAGAAGGAATTGATGAAATAAATCAAAATACAATGAATTTTATTTTGACTATAAACAAATTGTGTTCAAATATTGATAATACTAAGACTAGCAATAAAAATTCCAATACTTATTGGAACTTATCTTCCCTATCCCAAGCATATGTTTTTTACAAAATATCCCAAAACCAATTACTTAATAAGTATCAATTGAGACCTGTATTTCAATATCAAGGGAGCTATCCTTTTTTTAAGGATAATTTAAAAGACTATTGTGTGATACACGGAATATTTAATTCTAAATCAAGACATAAGCAAATTAATACGTTTGTAATGAACGAATGGAAAAACTGGTTAAAAAGTTATTATCAATACGATTTATCTCAAAAAAAAAAGTATCAATTAGTATTAGTACCTAAAGAATGGAGAAATAGAATTGATAAACATCGTATGATTCAAAACAAGGAATCAAACCAATTGGATCTCTATAAAAAATACCGATTCATTTATTCCATGAAAGAAAATGATTATGCAGAGAATTCATTTATGAATAAAAAAGATAAATGGAAAAAACATTACAGATATGATATTTTATCATATAAATACATAAGCCTCCCTAATTTATACATTTCTGGATCAACATTAGAAAAAAACGGGGACCAAGAAATTACATATCATTTCAATACATCGAAACCTGAATCATTTTATGTATTGGTAAGTATACCTAGTAATGATTATCTAGAAAAAGGATTTCTTATTGATAGGAATACTAATTTGGATAGAAAATATTTTGATTGTAGAATTCTTCATCTTTGTTTTCTAAAGAATATTGAGAATAATATGGATATCTGGACCAATGCACATATTGGCATCAAGATTCAGAAAAATACTAAGACTGAAATTAATAATTTCAACAAAATGGAAAAAAAAGATCTTTTTTTTCTTACAATTCATCAAGAGATCAAAACATGCAATTTCATTTTTGATTGCATGGGAATGAATAAAAAAAGGTTCTATGATAATGATATCGCATCCAATTATGATACTATATCCAATCTAGAAACTTGGTTCTTCCCAGAATTTGTACTACTTTTTGATGTATATAAAATTCAACCTTGGATCATCCCAATCAAATCACTCTTTTTTCATTTTTCTATAAATGAAAAATTTAACGTAAAATTATCTAAGAAAAAAAAAGATCTTGAATTAGTAAATTCCAAGCAGGAAGAAAACCAACAACAGGTCCAAAGAAATTTTGTATTGAATCTACTAAACCAAAAGAATAAAAAAGCTGTTGAAGAAGATTACGCAAGCTTAGAAATAAAAAAAGGTATAAAAAAAAAACAATATAAGAACAAGAATGAAATGGAACTATATTTCTTTTTGAGAAAATATTTACTTTTTCAACTAAGATGGGCTGATCATTTGAATAATAAAATAATGAAAAATATAAGGGTATATTGTCTCCTACTTAGACTGATAAATCCAAAGGAAATTGCTATATCTTCGATTCAAAGAGGTGAAATAAATCTAGATGAAATGTTGATTCAAAGGGACCTAGTTCTTGCAGAATTGATAAGAAAGGGAATATTTATTATTGAACCAATTTGTATATCTATACGAAGGGACGGAAAATCTATTATATATCAAACTATGGATATTTCATCAGTCGATAATAAGGAGTACCAAACAAATAAAAAATACACAAAAAAAATAATTGAGAAAGGGGGGTTTGAAAAATCCATTGCACAACACAGCAACCTATTTTTGAGTGGAGACAAAAATCATTATGATTTACTTGTTCCTGAAAATATTTTATCCCCCAGACGTCGTAGAGAATTTCGAATTCGAATTTGTTTAAATTCCCGGAATTTTCATGTTGTGGATAGAAATCCAAGATTTTGTAATGAAAATAAAATAAGAAACTGTGGGCAATTTTTGAATGAGAACAAACATATTAATACAGATATAAAAAATTTCATTAAATTCAAATTGTTTCTTTGGCCCAATTATAGATTAGAAGATTTAGCTTGTATGAATCGCTATTGGTTTGATGCCAATAACAGCAGTCGTTTCAGTATGTCAAGAATACATATGTATTAACAATTAGGAATGAATTCAATTCCAATGAAAAAGAATTTATAGTGGATTTCCTACATATCGTCTAACATATTTGGTAGATAAGAAAGCCAAAACATATAAACTATGTAGTAATATTATAATACATGATGCTGATTTCATAGTATATCAACTTTCATTAGGAAGAGTGGAATTTCTTTAAGTAAAAAGATTAAGTAAAAAGAACAAAGAAATTGTTCTATTTCGCGAATACATATATGTTTTGTATATTTTGATCAAAATATACAAAACATAAAAACATAAACCACATAAATAACCACATAAATGAAAAAAAAAAGAGTATATGAATAGAATTCAAATTTGATGTATACTAGATAAAAAGATAAAAATAACTGGCATAAGAAATTAATAAATATTCTTTATTATTCTTTTTTTTTTATTTTTCCTGATCGGTAAAATTCACAGAAAAGAAAGATACAAATTTTCATTTATGGTCAAAAAAAATTCATTCATCTCAGTTATTACACAAGAAGAAAAAGAAGAAAATAGTGGATCTGTTGAATTTCAAGTATTCCATTTCACCAGTAAGATACGGAGACTTACTTCACATTTAGAATTGCACAAAAGAGATTTTTTATCACAAAGGGGTCTACGAATAATTCTAGGAAAACGTCAACGATTATTGACTTATTTGTCAAAGAAAAATAAAGTGCGTTATAAGAAATTAATGGATCAATTAAATATTAGGGAACCAAAAATTTATTAATTCAATTTGAATTTCTTATTATTATTCTTGTTCTTTTTTATTTTTTAATTATTTTTTTCTTAGTTTAGTTATTCTTTGTTTATATTTTTCATTTTAATATTAATAAATGAATGAAATAATGAATTAAGGAAAAAATATGAGACACAAGGTACATTGGACAAAGTTTCATAATTACCTTATCCCATACAAATAATTTACCTGTAACTATTCAATATCTTTAGTAATATTTCTGGAATCATTTCTTATATTAGGAGGTCTGGGAATAGTATTACTTACCAATCCCATTGATTCTGCCTTTTCATTGGTATTGGTTCTTCTTGTTTAATTCTATTTCTATCTATCTATTATCTATAATTATCCATATAATTATTCTACCTATATAACTATATAATTAGATTTCTATATACTAGAATACTAGAATCTTTATATATTCTATACTTTAGATATTCTATATCTATATACATATAGTAAAATTAATATGAATTGAATTCGTAAACTTATATTTCATGGTTATTGAAATGGAAATCAAAGTATCTTGGTCCTTTCTCATAAACAGATTAAAAAATCTATTGATTCTTAAAATTTTGATAAATCATTGATTCATCTGGTGTCTACAATAGAAAATATATGATTATTTCATTTTCTTATTTTACCAGATTGAAAATTTTTTGTGTTCAAAACTGGAATTTACAGACCCAATGTCACATTCAGTAAAGATTTATGATACATGTATAGGATGTACCCAATGTGTTCGAGCTTGTCCCACGGATGTATTGGAAATGATACCTTGGGACGGATGTAAAGCTAAGCAAATTGCTTCTGCGCCAAGAACCGAAGATTGTGTAGGTTGTAAAAGATGTGAATCCGCTTGTCCAACGGATTTTTTGAGTGTCCGTGTTTATTTATGGCATGAAACAACTCGCAGCATGGGTCTTTCTTATTGATATGTGACAAAAAACTCCACTTGAATCATTTGATTCCTCTTTACCAACAAAAGCCCGTATTCGAGAAAAGAGAATATTATTATTCTTCTCCCGAGCACGGGCTTTTCTGGTATAATCTTATCTTGTCTTTATCACGAGTTATTTTCCTTGGTTAACAATACTTTTTGGTTTGACCATATTTGCGAGTTCTTCAATTATCTTTTTCACTCATAGGAGAAATAAGGTGTCATAGATGGTATACTCTATATACTCTCTCTATATATATATAGAGTATATAGAGTTCCTTCTAATGATCTATTTATTTTGTTTTTATTTTGTTATCATTTCCCAATTGGACGATCCATTAACCCAATCTAAGAAGGATTCTAAATGGATCAATCTTTTTTTTCTTCTTAATAGGAATTCTAGGTATGGGTTTCCTAATTATAGGAATAACTGGCATAGGACTTAATGAAATCATTTTATAAATACTATCTCATAGATTGATTGGTGCTGTGCTTTTTTCTTAGCAAAAACAAGTTGTGATAGAATACGTTTTTTTTATCTCGAAGAGATGGGAATACCTATTCCAATGTCAAATACCAATGTTAAAAATCTTGATCATGTTTAGTAGTTTCTCGATCGTTTCTCTTGCATTGCCAGGAATGAGTGGTTTTGTTGCAGAATTCTTACTCTTTTTTGGAAGAATTACCAGCCCAAAATATCTTTTCATACCAAAAATGTTAATTACTTTTGTGATGTCAATTGGAATGATATTAAATTCGATTTTTATAGATACTCATTCTTTTTTTAGATTCAATAAATTTCATTAATTGGAAAAAAAAAAGTCTTAGAATTCTTCGACTTTCATATTTTCACGATTATTCGTTGTGCAATGAAAAAAAGGTAAGTTTTAATTAGAATTGTAATTAGATATATCTAAAGTTTTTGAGAACCTTTTCTATTTTAAATAGAGGAATTATTCAAAAGGTTCTCAAAAACTCGCACAAAATTTCATTGTGTATCTGACGATTCTTTTATGTATCCTTTATTTTTTATTTATTCTTTATGCAGTTTATTTTATTCAATTAGATATTCATTGGAATGAGCCATAACTATGGAATCCAATTCCTAATAGATTGATCCCAAAATAGCATATCCAAATTAGGATAAATCCTATAGAAGCTACAAATGCCGAATTCGTAACTTGATCTTGCAATTTTGAATTTTTTCTAGTATGTAAATAAATTGCAAATATGGTCCAAGTAATAAATGCCCAAGTTTCCTTAGGATCCCAATTCCAATATGAACCCCATGCTTCATTAGCCCATACTGCTCCAGAAAGAATACCTATGGTTAAAAAGGTAAACCCTAAACTAATGACACGATAACTCCAAGAATCCAAATGCTGAATTAATTGATATTTGTAAAAATTTTTAAATGATAGTAAAGAAGTCTTTTTTAAAATACTTCCTTTTTCGTTCAAATATTCCATATTACCGAAGAAAAACGATTTCCTTAAACTGAAAAAATTCTTGTTTTTCAAAAAAAAATCGGTTTTTTTTTGAAATATAATCACTATAAGAGCAACTGATAATAAAGATCCGCATAAAAGAGCTGCATAGCTCAATAACATCATACTGACATGCATCATTAACCACTGAGATTGTAGAGCAGGTACTAATATTGCGGGTTGATGCATTTCAGTTGAAAGACCTGACGTGGCGAAACCTTGGGTAAAAATGGCACTTGGTGCAGTTATTGCGTTTAAATCATTTTTATAATTTCTAATATACGGAATTATATGAATAATGGATAAACTCCATGAAAGGAAAATTAATGATTCGTATAAATTACTTAAAGGAAAATGTCCCGAAGAAATCCAACGAGTAACTAAAAACCCTGTTATAGAGGAAAAAGTAGCTATCATTCCTTTTTCTAACGAATTACGTAATTCTTCGATTTCGTAGACTAATAAGTTCATCAAATGAATTATAATCACAATTGAAATGATCGAAAAGGAAATATGAGTTAATATATGCTCTAAGGTCGCAAATATCATAAAGAAAAGTCCTTTTTAAAAAATTGAAATTGGGGCTTAAATAGAATCTAAAATATTGAAAAATTTAGATTATATAGATTCTATTAGATCTATTATACAATTAGATCTATTGCATCTATATTATTAACATGAATTAATATTTATGCCGCCACTCGGACTCGAACCGAGATGCTCTAGCACTGCTTCCTAAGAGCAGCGTGTCTACCAATTTCACCATGGCGGCGGCTTACTTTAAATAATAATAGGAAATTCATGTTGAATTGTCTATATTCAATAAAGTTTAGCAAACAATGAAGAAAGATGCATTTCCATTCGTATATTCATATGGAAATGTTCAATATCAATACTACTTAATTAGTATCTTCATCTTCATAAGTTCATTTTTAATAATCAAATTTATCCGTACTAGAAATCTAGCTTTTGTTTATCCAGAACAGTCAGAATTCAAAAGTTTCGTTCTTATAGTCGGAGTCTAAAATTCATAATTTTTTTTCTAATGATTTTGAGACCCAAGGCCGTAGTATAAAGTAGAATGGAATATTAAGTACTTGTCTATCGTAATTGTGCTTTTCTATTTTGAAAAGCACAATTCATAGGAAATAAAAAAAATCTTACGAATTCAATTCAATATCAATAAATATAAATTTCAATAGATATATAGATAAAAAAAATAAAATATACAATACTGAGTACTTCGAATCAAGTAGACAGAAAGATTCTTATTTTTCTATTACCTAACTCTAACTAATAATAACTAATAAGGAAAAGTGAAATAAAATACAATACACAATACTTTGGAAGTTCTTTGAAACATATCAATTAAGATTTTTCCAAGACTTTTTTTTGTGCAACAAAGAAACTTTTTGACTGTCCGGTGGAAATAGATTGAGCTAAAGAAAAAGCTTTGACTGCCTCTAAAGATCCTTTTTTTTTCCAAAGATTTCTACGAATATGCTTTTTTGACATAGAAGTACGTTTTTTTGGAACTGCCATTCAAAAGGTAATTGACTCCTTTTTTTTATCGTTGTATGTGAAAGACATATATTGTTCAAAAAAGAATTAATTTTTCTTAGTTATTATCTATATTTAATTCCAAAAATTAAAAAAATCCTTCAATAATATCATAACATAAAAATAGAAAAAAATAAAATAAATAAGAAAATAAAAAGATTCTAAAAAGATTCTATTTGATAGACAAAGATTATTTGAAGAATTGCATAATGTAAATAATGTTGTAAATAATGTAATAATTACATGTCCCCTTTATTTTTTTTCTATTGTTTTTCTATTGCAATTTAATGTTAGAGTTGCAATTTCTCGATTATTATATGGATGATTCCTTAACTTTCCATATCTATATAGATAGAAACAGATATAACATCTCTTATGTCAATGACACAAAAGGGATATGAAATGAATGGAATTGGGATATAGATGGAATATAATGAAATAGAGGCACATTGAGGTTCCCTATGAAATGAGGCATGGAACGGAGT